TAACAATATTTATGTTATGAAAGAGTACGAAAAAAAAATATTTTTTCCTTATTTGATCGGATTAAAAAGAAACTTTGGGATTGCTGAATCACAGACAAAAAAAAGAAAAAATAAACATATAAAGCAACGGAGCCATCATAGTATTTTTGAACTCCTCCGAAAGGAAGGATGGCAATTTGATTATTTACCCATCTGAGTCTGATAGATTCTATTTTCTCTTTCTTCAATAGAAAGGAGGGGGGTCAATTTTCTTGTAGAGCCGTATGCACAAAAGATGCCTGTACGGTTGTTCAATTCTATCTTTTTTCTATTCTTTATCTTTCTTTTCTCTTTGCTTTATCATGCGAGATAGGGGAAGCTTTTATTTTGTTATATCATCAGGGTAATGATACATGAACCTTATAGTGCTTTTTATATGGCACAAGTAGGCGAATTTGTCATGGAAGCGGTAGAACTGATGAAACTGCGTGAAACCCTCACAAGGGTTTATGCAGAAAGAACGGGCAAACCCTTCTGGGTTGTACACGAAGATATGGAAAGAGATATTTTTATGTCAGCAACAGAAGCCCAAGCTTATGGAATTGTTGATTTTGTAGCGGTTCAAGGAAAATAACATGGATTTCGCGCAAATCTGTGATTTGAGATTTTATCTTCGAATTGAATATTCTATTAAATAGAAGTAATTCACCATCATTCGGTTAGGATCAATCTAAACCAACCCATCATATTATGTATACGATTCAACATGCCAACTATTAAACAACTTATTAGAAATACAAGACAGCCAATCAGAAATGTCACGAAATCCCCCGCTCTTCGGGGGTGCCCTCAGCGTCGAGGAACATGTACTAGGGTGTATGTGCGACTCGTTTAGATCATGAGCTGGCACAAAAGCAAGAAAACTACTTTTACAGTATCAATGATCAGTACCGGTGAATGGGATAGGATGGAAAAAGGAACTCCATCCATTATTAAAAAAAAAACTCTACCATATCCCTCTATTGTGTATGAAGTTTATGGTTTCCGTTGGTGTAAATCCAATCACCTGAATTTAAGATGATAAGAAATTCTCCATTGGTAACAAATGGTTATCCATTAAGCGGAGGAAATCTTATTTAAACGGACTAAGAGGGTCAGCTACCCAGCAAACTTTCATAATTAAATACCGTTACTGTATAGGTAGATCTGATTGTGAAAGACCTATTACTGGATAATTCATGGGTAGAGCCAAAGCGTGTGAACTATACAAGTTCCCAATAACATCAATTAGTTGATTAAATAGTAAATTAAAGTATAAAGTAAAGGCTCCGGTGTATAGAGAAGACCTCACCGTTTAAGAAGTAACCATAGAAACGAAGGAACCCACTATTTCTTTTTTTATTTCTTTTATTTACTATATTTTTGATACCTAGGAAAATACAATTTCTTAGTTCTGTCTTATTTCGCAGTGAAATACCTAAAAAAAAAATCGTGGTCGGGAAGGTTAGAGTAGCCAAAGCCATTGGAATTTTGATTTTATACATTGGAAAAATTCGTTTTGTTATTAATAGACTAGGAAGGGGGAAAAGAATAACTGAAAGAAAGGCAATCAATTAGTTATTCGTCAAAGTTTCATTTATTCAATGACCAGAATTAAACGGGGATATATAGCTCGGAGACGTAGAACAAAAATTCGTTTATTTGCATCAAGCTTTCGAGGGGCTCATTCAAGGCTTACTAGAACTATTACTCAACAGAAAATAAGAGCTTTAGTTTCGGCTCATCGGGATAGGGATAGGAAAAAGAGAGATTTTCGTCGTTTGTGGATCACTAGGATAAACGCAGTAATTCGCGAAAGGGGAGTATCCTATAGTTATAGTAGATTAATACACGATCTGTACAAGAGACAGTTGCTTCTTAACCGTAAAATACTTGCACAAATAGCTATATCAAATAGGAATTGTCTTTATATGATTTCGAACGAAATCATAAAGGAAGTAGATTGGAAAGAATCCACCAGAATAATTTAAATGGAGTTACCCGGAGAATGAACTCCGGGAAGGTAGAGTAGAAATTAGTATGAGAAAATATACTAAAGTAGTCAAAATGAATGAACACGTTCAATTCAATAAAAACAGATTTCTTTTTTTCCGATTCATTTTTTCTTACGACACGATACTCAAATCTAGATTCACTCAAATCTAGATTCTTGTAATTATGATTCAAGTGAAGAAAAAGTAAGCCTATTTATTTCGGGCTTTAAAACCAGTAGTTCTAGCGGTCGACTCGGTTCTTTCAAATTGTTTCTCATTATTGAGAAAAGGTAACAAAGATAAAATACGAGCTTGTTTTATAGCAAGAGTAATTAATCGTTGTTGTTTCAAGGTCAATCTATTCACACGTCTTGATAATATTTTTCCTTGTTCACTAATAAATCGACTAATTAAACTCATGTTTCTATAATCAATTCGATCCCCCGATTGAATCGGGGGCAAACGCCTACGAAAAGATCGCTTGAATT